GGGTTACAGTGGGGGGAAATTTAGGATAATGCCAGGTTATAAGGGTGTATATATGTATATGTCGTGTTAAACAAGATATGTACATATATAGATGATATGCATGTTGCATGTGTACATCGCACATGAGTGACGTACACATGCAACACATGTGTGCACACTGTATATGTACGTCATGCATGCATATCATGTGAGTACACACTATTGATGTATCATATAATATAATAGGTAGATTAGGGTCTAATGGTAATGGTTTTCAAGTAAGTTTAAAATAATGTCCTGAAGAAGGTAATGTTTTTATAATTTTTTTATATTTTTTTTATAATTTTTTTAACATTTTTTAATAGTTTTTATAATTTTTTATAATTTTTTTATAATTTTTTATCCGCATACATGCTTAATATTTTTTTTGTCCCATAAGTGTTAATATCAAAAAAAGATCTTTTTTTGGAGATAATTTTTTTTTGTTGTTTTACACATGAAAAGTACACTTCGGCCCTCGTTTTTGGGGTTTTTCGAGGAAAATCCAGGTGTGCGTCTTACGGGGGGAGGGGGGGTTTTTCCAAAAACTTTTTAGTGATTTTTTCAAATTATCTCCCGCCTCGAATCGCCTTTTGACGTGCCCTGATTTTATCGAAATCCACTTTATTACGCTTTTATCGAAGTTTAGGTTCTTTATGAAAAATTTAATATGTCTTTTTTAAATTATTGTTAAATTCTTCGAAAGGATAATCTATATAGGTTTGACTGTATAGCTTGACTTTGATCTTCTTAGGTAGTCCTTGACCATGTAGTCCGCGAATCATATTATAGTAGCTGATTAATAAACTAGGTGTCGAGGTCATTACCAACTGTGAGGAAAGTGCCGGACGCGATGGGTGTAAATGCTTAAACAAGCCCCGAAGGGGCTCCCCCCCTAAAATCCAAAAAGGACAAGAAACGGTAGTCTCTCCCCCGGTCCGTCATGGAGCGCAGGGTTGGGTCAAAGTTGGAAGGATTTTTTGTATACTGTAAGCCGCTTAAGTACTTGCCTGTCGGTTCACGGAACGTGAACAAACAATCCTGGAGACTTACCCAAACCGCCACGCGGAATAGGAGCCGGTTAAGAGTGATTATGCCTTACAAGGGAACTAGACCAGATAAAGTGCCAACCAGCCGTGGTTACGGGTGAGATGCCTTACGAGGGTGCCTTATGTCACTGGGACAGTCACTGTGTGTTATAGACGTAGAGTCAGCAGGTAAAGTCCGGGAGGTGAGACAAAGTGATACCTGAAAGGTCCATAGCCTGGTTACGAAACCAACTGTAGTTCTTGGAAATGTTATGTCCGATAAGAATATAATGTTATAGAACATTGGAGTGCCAAGATATGGTTGTTAAGGAAAGGAGTGTTCTGTAATAGGGTTCCCCTATTGCAGAACATGATATGGTATTGACTAGGTCTAAACAATTAACCTTATTAATAGGACGGTAGAGGGATACTGCAAAGGCTGGATGTTTAATTATATAGGAATATAAGTTAAGTTACGATTAATAATTAAGTAGTTATGGTAATGTTGAATGTCTATTAATGGTGATTAATAATTAGTTGAAAATGAATCGTTATCGATGCTAACAAAACCTGCTATACTTGATGAGATGTAACCCTTGTGTTTTGTGATGTGATAGTTATAAACCGTGGGGAAGTTTAAGTTTTAAGAGGTAAATCAAAGAGGTCCTTTATAATTGGGTAATGAAACAGTGGAAAATAGATGAATGTGTATTAAACATAGTATGTAGTGATAATAGGGGAAAGTAGATGAATGTGTATTAAGCATAGTATGTGTTTATGTGCTCTATACATATTATGTACTTATGTACTATATACATAATATGTGGCCTGACCAACTTAACGCAAAAATAAGTCGGTTGTTTTAGGTTCTTTTCTCAGGAAATAGTTTAGTAAAAATCTTGGCTTTGGGAGCCAAGGATAAGGGTTTGGCCCCCTTTTTCCTGAGAATAGACTTGCTCTAGAGAGGAATTTCACCTCTGCTCTTCGGTTTACAAGACCGATGCCTTAAATACTGGGCTACTAGGGCAATGATTTAGAGATTTAGTATTTTGTTTTCTCATCAACCAGCGATTGGGAAGAGAATGAGGAAGAAAGAGAAGTAAGTGATTGAGGCGATTTGGCCAATAGTGATGAATGGTTGTTCTACAGGTTGGCCGCCGATTCATGTTAGGATAATTGTATTTGTTACTAGTAGTCAGAAGAGGATTTGTGTGATTGGACGGAAGGTAAGGCTTCGTTGTTTGGAAGTGTGAAGGATAGGAACTAGGAGAAGAATTAGGATTGAGAAGACAAGAGCGAGGACACCTCCTAGTTTGTTGGGGATGGAGCGTAAGATAGCATAGGCAAATAGGAAGTACCACTCTGGTTTAATGTGGGGAGGTGTGATTAAGGGGTTAGCTGGAATGAAGTTTTCTGCGTCATTTAAGAGGTTGGGTGTGAAGAGGGCTAGGAGGGTGAGTAGGAATAGGAGAATGAAGAAGCCTATTAGGTCTTTATATGTGAAGTAAGGATGAAATGGAATTTTGTCTGTGTTAGAAGTGAGTCCGGTTGGATTGTTTGAACCTGTTTCATGAAGGAAAAGAAGGTGAATTATAGTTAGAGCTGCAATTACAAAGGGAAAGAGGAAGTGAAATGTGAAGAATCGAGTTAGTGTTGCGTTGTCAATTGAGAAGCCTCCTCAGATTCATTGGACTAACGTGTCTCCAATATAGGGGAGGGCAGATAGTAGGTTAGTGATGACGGTTGCCCCTCAAAAGGATATTTGTCCTCAAGGGAGGACATAACCTACAAAGGCGGTGATTATAAGTAGTAGGAGGATTACGACACCAATGTTTCAGGTTTCTTTATTAAGGTAAGAACCGTAGTAGAGCCCTCGGGCGATGTGAAGATATACACAGATGAAGAATATAGATGCACCGTTGGCATGGATGTTACGAATTAGTCAGCCGTAGTTTACGTCTCGACAAATATGTGCGACTGAGGAGAATGCTGATGAGATGTCTGCGGTGTAGTGTATGGCTAGGAAGAGGCCTGTAAGGATTTGGATAATTAAACATATACCTAGGAGAGAACCAAAATTTCATCAAATGGAAATGTTAGCTGGGGTTGGGAGATCAATTAGGGAGTCGTTAATAATTTTGAATAGGGGATGAGTTTTGCGAATGTTTGTGGCCATTAGGTTAGTTCTTGTAGTTGAATAACAACAGTAGTTTTTCAGATTAAAGGTCTTAGTTAAAGTCTAAGTAGGAATAAATGACATATGTAATGTTGATTTTAATAGTAAGTTTTATTTTAGGTTTAGTAGCTGTAGCGTCAAATCCTTCTCCTTATTTTGCTGCATTAGGGCTAGTGGTGTCTGCTGGGGTAGGTTGTGGTTTATTGGTTGGACTTGGAAGTTCTTTTTTATCTTTAGTATTATTTTTAATTTATTTGGGTGGTATAATAGTTGTGTTTGCGTATACAGCGGCGTTAGCTGCTGAGCCATACCCTGAATCATGAGGAGACTGATCTGTTTTAATTTACGTGGTTGGGTATTTTGGCATTCTTTTTTGGGTGGGAGCAAATTTTGTGACTGATTGAACCTGAGGGGGCTGAGTGAGTGGTGAAGAGTCCATGGAAATAAGTATGACTCGTAGTGATTTTAGTGGAGTGGCGTTGTTATATTCTTGGGGAGGTGGAATGTTAGTTTTGGGAGGTTGAATGTTGTTTTTAACTTTATTTGTAGTGCTAGAGTTGACACGAGGGATGTCTTGGGGGACTTTGCGTACAGTTTAGTAGAAAAATAGGGTAGTTATGGTTGATAGAGCAAGGGTTAGTAGAAATAAGATTATATATGTTTTGATAAAACCCTGTTGTGGGGAGGTTGATAGTTTGATTATTGATGTTTGTTGGATGATTGGGCTTTTTGGACCAATTTTTTCATTTCATGAGAGGTCGATTATTTGGGTTGAAATGGTTTGGGCTCAGGATAGGTTAAGTTTTGGTAGGAGCCGGTGAATAATTGGGGGAAAGAAGCCTAGTATGTTAGAGAAGTTATGGGTGGATAATTTAGGGTGAATTTTGAATTGGGTAGAGGTTAGATTGGCTAGTTCTAAAGCTAATATAAAACCTAGGATTGTTACTAGGAGGGCGGAAAGTTTTAGGAGTGGACTTATTGTTATAATTTGTGTTTTTGTAGGTGGTATATTGGAAGTAATAATTAGGCCAGCTAGGATACTTCCGTAGGCGAGGCGTTTAATTGGGTTAATAAGTAGGGGGTTATTTTCATTGATTGGGGAGAGAGATGGGAATCGTGGGTATTTTATAAGTGAGAAGAATACTAGGCGTAGACTGTAAATAGCGGTAAAAGATGTGGCTAGTAGAGTTAGAATTAGGGCTCAGGCGTTTAGGTATGATGTGTTTATTGCTTCAATAATAGTATCTTTTGAGAAGAATCCTGATAAGAATGGCATGCCAGTGAGGGCTAGGTTACCAACTGTGAGGGATGAGGAGGTGAAGGGAAGGAGTTTATGTATACCTCCTATTTTTCGAATATCTTGTTCATCATTGAGGGCATGAATAATAGAGCCCGAACATAGGAATAATATTGCTTTGAAGAAAGCGTGTGTACAGATATGTAGAAAAGCTAGTTGAGGTTGATTAAGGCCAATCGTAACTATTATGAGACCTAGTTGGCTGGATGTGGAGAAAGCGATAATTTTTTTGATATCGTTTTGGGTTAGTGCACAGGTAGCTGTGAAGAGAGTGGTTAGTGCTCCTAGACATAGGCAGAGTGATAGGATTATTTGGTTATCTTGGATGAGGGGATGAAGACGGATGAGTAAGAAGACTCCTGCAACTACTATTGTGCTTGAGTGAAGTAGGGCAGAGACTGGCGTAGGACCTTCCATGGCAGCTGGAAGTCATGGGTGTAGACCAAATTGAGCGGACTTTCCAGCTGCTGCTAGGACTAAGCCTAGGAGAGGAAGTGTTAAATTTATGTTTTTAGAGAGAAAGAAGAGTTGTTGTATTTCTCATGAATTAAGGTTTATGGCGAGTCATGCTATGGCTATAATTAAACCAATGTCTCCAATACGGTTATAGATAACTGCTTGGAGGGCGGCCGTGTTTGCGTCTGTTCGACCTAGTCATCATCCGATAAGGAGGAAGGATATGATACCTACACCTTCTCAGCCAATAAATAGTTGGAAGAGGTTATTTGCTGTAATAAGGATGAGTATTGTGATTAAGAATAGGAGGAGGTATTTAAAGAATTTGTTGAGATTGGGGTCTGAATGTATATATCATAAGGCGAATTCTAGGATTGATCAGGTGACATAGAGGGCTACAGGGGTGAAGATAATGGAGTAGGAGTCGAATTTGAAGCTTATATTAATGTCAATAGTTTCTAGGTTAATTCAGTTTCAGTTAGTTGTAATAGATTCTAAACCTTGGTCTAGAAAAATGAATAGGGGGATAAGGCTAATAAAGAAGGAGGTTTTTACGGCTGTTTTAACATAGGTTGAGGATCAGGTATGATCAAGGTGTATTTTGGTGGGGAGTATAGATGAAATTAAGGGATATAGGAGGATTAGGAAGATTAGTAAGAATGATGTGTTGAAGATTAATGAGTTCATAGCTTTAGCTTGGAGTTGCACCAAGAGTTTTTGGTTCCTAAGACCAATAGATGACTATTATCTTTCTAAAGCTTTAAGAAAACCATGGATTTGAACCATGGGTGAGGGAAATTAGCAGTTTCCTTTGTCCCAGACTTTTCTTGGGTAATTAAAAAGAGTTTAACTTTTATTTTTAGAACCACAATCTAATGTTTTTATTAAACTATAATTACAGGAGGTTCAACCTAGAATTAGTTCTGGTTTGGAGATAAGGAGGAGTGTTGGGATTAGATGAAGATATATTAGTAGATGTTCTCGTGTATGGGAGGGGTTTATAAGGGTTATATGAGGAGGGAGAGGGCCTCGTTGTGTTATAATAAACATGTATAGGGAGTAGGAAGCGGTTAGTAGGACACCAAATCCAGTAATGGTGATAGTTCACTGGGATCATTTAAAAAGGGAGGAGATAATAAGAAGTTCTCCTATTAGGTTTGGAGAGGGAGGTAGAGCTAGGTTTGCCAGGTTAGTGAGGAATCATGAGGTTGCTATTAGTGGAAGGATAATTTGTAAGCCTCGGGTGAGGAGAAGGGTTCGGGTGTGTGTTCGTTCGTAGTTAGTATTAGCTAGACAGAAAAGAGTAGATGAGATAAGGCCATGGGCGATTATTAGGGTGATTGCGCCTGCAAAACTTCATGGTGTTTGGATAAGGATGGCTGCTGCTACAAGGCCTATGTGACTTACTGATGAATAAGCGATTAGGGATTTAAGGTCTGTTTGGCGTAAGCAGGTGGAGCTTGTTATGATAATGCCTCAGAGGGCTAGAATTAGGAATGGAAAGGCTATTTCTTTTGTTATGGGGCTAAGGATAGGGATAATTCGTATTATTCCGTACCCTCCTAGTTTTAATAGGATTGCGGCTAGAATTATGGAGCCAGCGATGGGAGCTTCTACATGAGCTTTGGGTAGTCAGAGATGTGCTCCGTAGAGGGGTATTTTTACTAGGAAGGCAATTAGGCATGCGGCTCATCAGAATTTATTTGCTCATGAGTTGAGGTTTAGGAGTTGGGGGAATTGGAGTGTTAATATTGAGAGTGAGCCGAGGTTATTTTGTAGGAGAAGAAGGGCTAGTAGGAGGGGTAGAGAGCCGATGAGTGTGTAGAATAGGAAATAAGTTCCTGCGTTTAGTCGTTCAGTTTGATTTCCTCAGCGAGTAATAATGATAAGGGTTGGGATGAGGGTTGCTTCGAATATAATATAAAATAGGATTATTTCGGTGGCACTGAAGGCTATAATTAGAAGGAGTTGGAGGGTAATGAGTAGTATAATGTAAATACGTTGTCGGGTATATGGTTCATTGCTGAGATGATTTTGGCTAGCAAGTATTATTAATGGCAGGAGTCAGCAGGTTAATACAAGTAGTGGGGATGATAAGGGATCAATTCCCAAGTGAAGGTTGGAAAAATCCCAGCCAATTTCCGTATTTCATTTGAATCAGTGTAGGCTGGTGAATGCAATGATTAGGCTGTGTGAGATAGAGGTGGTTCATAATCATTTTTTGGGAGTAAGTCATGAGATTGGGTATAATATAATAGTAGGGATGATGATTTTTAACATTGTAGTAGATTAAGATTTTTTAATGTGTCTGAACCGTGAGTGCGAGCTGTGGCTACCAGTAGGGCTAAACCTGAGCTTGCTTCACAGGCTGAGAATGTTAGTAGAATTATTGGTATAATGGAACAGGTGGGGGAAGTCATTGTTATTGATCAGAGAGAAATAGCAATGAATAGGGATAATATTATTCCTTCGAGGCAAATGAGGGCTGATAAAAGGTGGGAACGGTTTAGGGTTAGACCTATGAGGCCCAGGAGAAAGGCAGAGGAGAAGGTGAAATGAATAGGGGACATAAGATACTTATGGATTTTCACCATAATTAATTGAGCCGAAATCAATAGTCTTAATTTTGGACTAAGTATCTATTCTGCTCATTCTAAGCCCCCTTGAAGTCATTCGTAGACTAGGCCTAAAGTTAGGAGTAATAGGATGATTGTTGCCCACAAGGAAGTGGTGAGAGGGGAATTAAGTTGATCTCCTCAGGGTAGTGGTAAGAGGAGGGCGATTTCTAGATCAAATAGGAGAAAGAGGATAGCAACTAGGAAAAAGCGGAGTGAAAAGGGGAGGCGCGCGGTTCCTAATGGGTCGAAACCACATTCGTATGGGGACATTTTTTCGCTGTCGGGGTTAAGAATGGGCAGTCAAAAGGCTAATGTTGCTAAGATTAGGGAAATGAGGGCTGTAAGGGCGACAATAAATGTGATGAGGTTCATTACTTTTCCTTGGATTCTAACCAAGATTAAATGATTGGAAGTCATTTGTACTAGTCTTTATACTAGAAAAGTAATTGTTATGAACCTCATCAGTAGATTGAAACATAAAGAAACAATCAAACTACGTCGACGAAATGTCAGTATCATGCGGCGGCTTCGAAGCCAAAATGGTGTTGGGATGTAAAGTGATATTGGATTTGTCGTAGGAGACAGACCAACAGAAATGAAGAGCCAATAATTACATGAAGACCGTGGAAACCTGTGGCGACAAAGAAGGTGGTTCCGTAGATGCCGTCAGCGATGGTGAAGGGGGCTTCGTAATACTCTATAGCTTGGAGTGCAGTGAAATAAAAGCCTAAAATAATTGTGAGAGTGAGGGCTTGGGTAGCTTCTTTTCGGTTTCCTTCTATGATACCATGATGGGCTCAGGTGACTGTTACCCCAGAGGCCAGGAGTACTGCAGTGTTGAGAAGGGGAACTTCGAAAGGGTTTAGTGGGTGGATGCCTGTGGGTGGTCAGCAGCCGCCTAGTTCGGGGGTTGGGGCAAGGCTTGAGTGGTAAAAGGCTCAGAAGAAACCGATAAAGAAGAAAACTTCTGATGTGATAAATAGGATTATTCCGTATCGTAAACCTTTTTGGACGGGTTGGGTATGATGGCCTTGGAAAGTTCCTTCTCGAATAATGTCTCGTCATCATTGGATTATGGTTAGGGTGAGAAGTAGAAGACCTAAATAGAGTAAGGATATGGTGTGAAAGTGGAATCAGATGGCAAGGCCTGAGGTTATAAGGAGGGCTGCTACTGCTCCTGTGAGGGGCCATGGACTTGGGTCGACTATGTGGTATGCGTGTGCTTGATGGGCCATTAGACGTTTTCTTGTAAGTATAGGCTTAGGAGGAGGACGAAAACGTAAGCTTGAATTATTGCTACGGCGACTTCTAAAATTGTAAGGAGGAATAAAATAAGTGAGGTGATAAGGGCAACTGATGGCATAATGGAGATTAGAATGAAAGCTGCAGTTGCAATTAGTTGTATTAGGAGGTGACCTGCTGTAAGGTTGGCGGTTAATCGGACTCCTAGGGCTAAGGGTCGAATAAATAGACTAATAGTTTCGATGATAATGAGAATTGGAACTAGAAGGGTGGGAGTTCCTTCTGGTAGGAAGTGGCCTAGGGCCACTGTTGGTTGGTTAAGCATTCCGATTAAGACGGTAGTTAATCAAAGGGGGATGGCGAATGCTATATTTAATGAGAGTTGGGTTGTTGGGGTGAAAGTATATGGGAGTAATCCTAAAAGATTAATGGTGATTAGGAATAATATAAGTGCTGTAAGGATTGAGGCCCATTTGTGTCCTCCGAAATTTAGTGGTTGTATAAGCTGATAGGTGAAACGGTTGATAAACCAGGTTTGTAAGGTAAGTAGGCGGTTGTTTAGTCATCGTTTGGTTGGTGTTGGGAAAATAAGTCAAGGAGTTATAATTGCTAAGGTAATTAGAGGAATTCCTAGTAGTGAGGGGCTTAAGAACTGGTCAAAAAAGTTTAGGCTCATGGTCAGTTTCAGGGAGTTGGTTGAGATTTTTGGGTGCTTTTTGTGGTTGGGCTATTGTTGAATAGGTAAGATATCACTTTGCCTGGCATAATAGTTAGGAAGAAGATTCATGTAAATAAGAAGATTAAAAATCAGGGGCTTGGATTGAGTTGAGGCATTTCATTAAGGGTGGTTGGGAGTCACCAATTTTTAGCTTAAAAGGCTAATGCTAGGCCCAGTTTAGCTTCTTAATGAAAGTTCTTCAAGTATTAGTGAGGATCAGTTCTCGAAGTGTTCTAATGGAACTGCTTCAACTACGATAGGTATAAAGCTATGGTTAGCCCCGCAAATTTCGGAACATTGGCCATAGAAGACTCCTGGACGAGAGATAATGAAGGCTGTTTGGTTTAGACGTCCTGGTACTGCATCAATTTTTACTCCTAGTGCTGGGACTGTTCATGCGTGGAGAACATCTTCTGCGGTTACTAAGACTCGAATTGGGGATTGTATAGGGACTACTATACGATGGTCCGCTTCTAAAAGACGGAATTGCCCAGGAGAGAGATCTTCTGTTTGGATTATGTATGAGTCAAATTCTAGGTTTTGGTAGTCTGTATATTCATAGCTTCAATATCATTGATGACCGAGGGCTTTAATTGTAATATGGGGATCATTGATTTCGTCTATTAAGTAGAGAATGCGTAGGGATGGTATGGCGATTAAAATTAGAATAATTGCTGGGACAATAGTTCAGACGATTTCAATTTCTTGGGAGTCTAAAATATATTTGTTGGTTAATTTAGTTGAAACTGTTGCAACAATAACGTAGAGAACTAACGAGCTGATAAGAAACACGATTATAAGGGTATGATCGTGGAAATGGAGTAGTTCTTCTATAACAGGGGAAGCTGCATCTTGAAAACCTAATTGTGAGGGGTGTGCCATGTTTAAGATTCATGGGAGTTAAACCCATAATTTTGCCCTGACAAGGCAATGTAATAGTATTTTACTAGAATCTCAAGAAAGTGACAGAATGGTTATGTGGTTGACTTGAAATCAATTAATGGGGGTTCAATTCCTTCCTTTCTTGCTTAGTAACTTAATAAGGTCGTTGAACTTGAACAAATGCTGGCTCTTCGTATGTGTGATAGGGTGGTGGACATCCGTGTAATCATTCCACATTTGTGTGGGGTAGTTCAATATATATGATCTCACGTTTTGATGCGAATGCTTCTCAGAGAATAAACATCATAATAATTACGGCTACTAATGAAATTAGAGAGCCGACTGATGAGATAACATTTCAGAAGGTGTAGGCATCTGGATAGTCTGAATATCGTCGTGGTATTCCGGCTAAGCCTAGGAAGTGTTGTGGGAAGAATGTTATGTTTACTCCTACAAATATAACTAGGAATTGTGTTTTTGTTCAAGCGGAGTGCAGGGTATAGCCTGTGATAAGGGGGAATCAATGGACGAAGCCAGCCATAATAGCGAATACTGCTCCTATTGATAGGACATAATGGAAATGAGCTACGACGTAGTAGGTGTCATGTAGGACAATGTCTAGGGATGAATTGGCTAGGACGATGCCAGTTAATCCTCCAATAGTAAATAGGAAAATAAAACCTAAGGCCCAAAGGAGGGGTGTTTCTCATTTGATAGAGCCACCGTGAAGGGTAGCTAATCAACTAAAGACTTTTACTCCGGTTGGAATAGCGATAATTATAGTTGCAGAGGTGAAATAGGCTCGTGTATCTACGTCCATTCCGACTGTAAATATATGATGGGCTCAAACAATAAAGCCAAGAAGGCCGATTGCTATTATTGCTCAAACCATTCCTATATAACCAAAAGGTTCTTTTTTTCCTGAGTAGTAAGCTACAACGTGAGAGATCATGCCAAAGCCTGGTAGAATAAGAATGTAGACTTCTGGGTGTCCAAAGAATCAGAAGAGATGTTGATAGAGAATAGGATCTCCTCCACCTGCTGGGTCGAAGAAAGTTGTGTTGAGATTTCGATCTGTGAGAAGCATAGTAATGCCCGCTGCTAGAACTGGGAGTGATAGTAAAAGGAGGACAGTTGTAACGAGAATAGATCAAACAAAAAGAGGTGTTTGATATTGGGAGATTGCAGGGGGTTTTATGTTAATAATTGTTGTGATGAAGTTAATGGATGCCAAGATAGAGGAAATACCGGCTAAATGGAGAGAAAAGATAGCAAGATCTACGGAAGCCCCGGCATGTGCAAGGTTACCGGCTAATGGAGGATAAACGGTTCATCCTGTACCTGCCCCGGCCTCTACTCCTGCTGAGGCTAGGAGTAGAAGGAAAGATGGGGGAAGGAGTCAAAAACTCATATTATTTAGCCGGGGAAAGGCCATATCTGGAGCACCAATTATTAAGGGAACTAGTCAGTTACCAAACCCTCCGATTATAATTGGTATCACCATGAAGAAAATTATTACGAAGGCATGGGCGGTAACAATTACATTATAGATTTGGTCATCACCCAATAATGCGCCTGGTTGGCTTAACTCTGTCCGGATTAATAGACTGAGACCAGTACCCACTATCCCCGCCCATGCACCAAAGATTAAATAAAGGGTGCCAATATCTTTGTGATTAGTAGAGAACAATCAACGATTAACTATTGCCACAGGTAAGATGGCTGAGGTTTAAGCGGCGGATTGTAGCTCCGTAAAGAGAGGTTCAGTCCTCTTCTTATCAAACATCAGCTCTGTAGTATAAAAATACATGGGATTGCAAATCCCAAGAAGGAGAATAGGCTTCTCCCGGGGCTTCTCCCGCCTCACTGCCGTTTAACGGCGGGAGAAGCCTAGATAAAAGTTCGCTGGATTGAACGCTTAGCTGTTAACTAAGATTTTATAGGATCGAGGCCTATTTATCTAGTAAGATTTTAGCTTAATAAAAGTACCTGAGTTGCATTCAGGAGATGTGAGATAAAATCTTGCAAGTCTTACAGAAATTAAGAGGTTTTCACTCTTGTTTGAAGCTTTGAAGGCTTTTGGTTTGTTTAAACCTAAATTTCTTATGTTGCTAGTGAGAGGATTATGGGGGTGAGTGGAAGGAGAAGAAGGGAGAGGGATGTTGTTGAGGTTAAGGGTAGGTTTGGTTGAAAGGTTTTTGTCCGTCATGATGTTGATGATGTGGTGGGGTTAGGGGATAGGGTGAGAGTGATTGAGTAGCATAGGCGTAAATAAAAGAAGAGGCTGAGAAGTGCTGTTAGGGCTATGATTGTGGCTGGGATAGAGAGATTTTGTTTAGTTATTTCTTGGAGAATAAGTCATTTAGGTATGAACCCTGTGAGGGGAGGGAGTCCTCCTAGAGAGAGGAGGGTTAATATTGTTATGATGGTTAGTAGAGGTGATTTGGTTGATGAAATAGCAATTGAATTGATTTTTGTGGTATTGTTTATGTTTAATAGAAGAAATAGGGATGAGGTTATGATAATGTAGATAATTAGGTTGAGTAAGGTGAGGTTTGGTGAGTAATGTAGAATAATAACTATTCAGCCAATGTGGGCAATTGATGAATATGCTAGGATTTTTCGTAGTTGTGTTTGGTTAAGACCCCCTCAACCGCCAATAATGATTGATAAGATTCCCATGATTATAAGTAAAGTTGGATTGAGAAGAGGGTAAAGTTGTAGTATGATTGCAAATGGTGCGAGTTTTTGTCATGTGGAGAGAATAAGTCCTGTTAATAAGTTGAGTCCTTGGAGGACTTCTGGTAGTCAGAAGTGTAGGGGAGCTAATCCGATTTTTAGTGCTAAAGCAATGGAGAGGAGTGTGGCAGAGACTGGATTAATAATTTCTGTGATATTTCACTGGCCTGTGAGTCAGGCATTTATGGTTCCAGCAAATAAGAGGAGAGCAGAGGCAGTGGCTTGTGTGAGAAAGTACTTTGTGGTAGCCTCTGTTGCTCGTGGATGGTGTTGATAAATTATAAGTGGGATAATGGCTATTGTATTAATTTCTAATCCCACTCAAATTAATAATCAGTGTGAGGCAATAAATGTTATTATGGTACCCAACCCTAAGCTGAGGATTGTGATGGAGAGGATTAATGGATTCATTAGTAGAGGAAGGATTTTAACCAACATGTTTGGGGTATGGGCCCAAGAGCTTAAGATTAGCTGACTTTACTTAGGAAATAGTATAATTGGAAGTACTAAGAGTTTTGATCTCTTGGGTATAGGTTCGAGTCCTGTTTTTCTAACGCAAGGAAGAGGAATGGCTTTAACATTCATTGTCCACTCTATCAAAGTGGCCCTTTAATTCAGGCACTTTTCCCTTTTAGGAGTTTATTGGTGGGAGGCTGGCTGTGGCGATGGGTAGGGTAATATGTCATAGGACTATGGCTAGTGTCATTGGTAGGAAATTTTTTCAGACGAGATGTATAAGTTGGTCATATCGAAATCGTGGATAAGAGGCTCGGATTCATAGGAATAATAAGGTTAGTATAGTTGCTTTAAGCATGAGGTTGATGGTAGTGAGTTGTGGAAGGTGAGGGTTGTAAGATGTTCCTAGGAATAAGATAACAGAGAGGGTATTTATTAATAGGATGTTGGAATATTCAGCCAAGAAGAAGAGGGCAAATGAGCCTCCTGCATATTCAATGTTAAATCCGGATACTAGTTCGGACTCACCTTCTGTGAGGTCAAATGGAGCTCGGTTAGTTTCTGCGAGTGTTGAGATATATCATATTATGGCTAGGGGTCATGTGGGGATGATTAATCAGATGGTTTCTTGGCTTAAGTTAAATGTGTGGAGTGTAAAACCCCCTGTAAAGATAATTAGGGCTAGGAGAATTAAGGCAAGTGTAACTTCATAGGAGATGGTTTGTGCAACTGCACGGAGAGCCCCTATGAGGGCGTATTTGGAGTTTGAGGCTCATCCTGAGCCTAGGATGGTATAAACCGTTAGGCTTGAAATGGCTAGGATGAAAAGTAGGCCTAGGTTTAAGTTGAAGATTGAATGTGGAAGGGGTAAGGGCATCCATAATAATAGTGCTAGGGTTAGGGCAATGGTAGGGGTAATTAGAAAAAGAAATTGGGAGGAAAAGGATGGTCGTACTGGTTCTTTAGTAAATAATTTAAGTCCGTCGGCAATAGGTTGTAAGAGACCATAAGGGCCTACTACGTTGGGCCCCTTACGGAGTTGTATATAGCCTAGGATTTTTCGTTCAACTAGGGTAAGGAAGGCTGTAGCTAGGAGGATGGGGATGATGAAGGCTAATGGGTTAATAATGTAGAGGAGAATAAGATCTAGCATTAGTTAAGGAGAGGAGTTGAACCTCTGAATCAAAGAGCTTAGGTCTTTTGCATTTGCCAGGCTCTGCCACCTTAACAAACCATTATTTTTGGCTCAAGGATGGCAGCCTTTATCTGCTTGAGTTGGTTTCAGCAGGTTGGATTGAAGCGTACCTAGGGCATAGGCTTCATTTTTCCGGTCCTTTCGTACTGGGAAGAATGCCGTCATAGATAGAAACTGACCTGGATTGCTCCGGTCTGAACTCAGATCACATAGGACTATTAATCGTTGAACAAACGAACCCTTAATAGCGGCTACACCATTAGGATGTCCTGATCCAACATCGAGGTCGTAAACCCTTTCGGCGATGGGGGCTCTGAGAAAGGATTGCGCTGTTATCCCTAGGGTAACTTGGTTCATTGATCAGGATGTGATTTCCTGGGTCATTGTTCGTTAGATTCTCTATTAATTAGAACTGTCGTTCTAATTTTGAGTGATTTCTCACCCATTCGATAAGGGGGTTTTGTTTTACCCCTCGGTCGCCCCAACCAAAAACAAGTTAAGTTAGAAGATTATTCTATATTTATTTTATACCCGAAGGTGGGAAGTTTTTGATATTTAAAAATAACTTAAGTGTTTAAAGCTCCATAGGGTCTTCTCGTCTTATGTGCTTATTCTCGCTTCTGCACGAGAAGATCAATTTCATTGATTGGAAAATAAAGACAGATAAACTCTCGTGATGCCTTTCATACGGGCCTTCAATTAAAAGACAAGTGATTACGCTACCTTCGCACGGTCAAGATACCGCGGCCGTTAAAAAAATCACAGGGCAGGCGGGACCTCTTATACATGTAAGAGCAAGAGGCGATGTTTTTGGTAAACAGGCGGAGTTTGTGTTTGCCGAGTTCCTTTATTTTCTTTTAATCTTTCCTAAGGACACTCCTGTGTGGGGTTAACGATGATTCAAATGGGTTTTTCTTGTTGTATTGCTTATGTCATAAGGGCCTCAAGTTTGGCATCGGTTAATTGTCAGTGATTTAATTCTTTCTGACTTACACTGGTGTGTTGGGAGGGGGTTAGCCCCTTATTACTCATTTTAGCATAATTTCTTTTATATTGAGTTGGATAAAATAGTCCAATAGGGTTTAAGGGGGTTGTGAGTTTTATATAGGGATTTGTTGGTGTAGTGTATACTTGAGCTGTGACGCTTTCTTTACAGATGGCTGCTTTCGGGCCCACTGAGGAATAGTCCTTTAAAAATTATAATCATTACCCTCCTGATAAAGTTGTTTCTTGATTCAAAAAAGCTGTACCTTTTTTGAATAACTATTAATTTTTACAACTGGTTTTGTTAAAAAATATTTTTGTTATCGAGTTGAATAATTAACGCAGAATTTAAGTTCTTTTCTTGGACAACCAGCTATCACCAAACTCGGTAGGCTTGTCACCGCTACTTGGGAGTCTTCCCTCTCTTTTGCCACAGAGGTGGGTTGGCTCTAATATGCTGCTCCGAAGTAGCTCGTTTGGTTTCGGGAAGTTAGACTAAAAAGCTTTTTGTCTAATTGTTCTTGCTAAATCATGATGCAAAAGGTACGAGGGCATGTCTCTGCTTTTTTGTACTTTAATGATTTATTTCATTTCTTTTTCAGCTTTCCCTTGCGGTACTGTTTCTATAGCTCAAGGGTTCTGTTCTATCGCCTATACTAAGAAGGATAAAATGTTTTAAATCTGGATAATGGGGTGTATATATCAGGTTAATAATGGAGGATGTATAAATTTATTTTTGGCTAGCTTTGAGGTGTCAAAATGACTCGAATTGCACGGGTGTCTCCTCGGTGTAAGGGAGGTGCTTTACTGTTTTAGCTACATTTTGGTTAGTCCAAGTGCACTTTCCAGTACACTTACCATGTTACGACTTGCCTCCTCTTGCTGAAAAGTTTTTTTATGAAATTTATGGTAGTTTTTCGAGGAGAGTGACGGGCGGTGTGTGCGCGCTCCAGAGCCGGTTTCAGTATAATATTCTGAAATTTGCTTACTGCTAAATCCATCTTTAAGAAATTTTTCATGTTTCTGTCCGTGTACTCTAAAAAGAGAATGTAGCCCATTTCTTCCCACTTCATTCGCTACACCTCGACCTGACGTGTTGAGGGTTAAAGGTCATTGTGCTTACTGTTGTACCTTCACAGGGTGAGCTGACGACGGCGGTATATAGGCGGAAAAGGCAAGAAGTGGTGAGGTTAAACGTGGATTATCGGTTATAGAACAGGCTCCTCTAGGTGGGTTTGGAGCACCGCCAAGTCCTTTGGGTTTTAAGCTAGCGCTTGTAGTGTTCAGGCGGTGTATTAAGGTAAATTTATTTATAACGATGTTTACGGTTAAGCATAGTAGGGTATCTAATCCTAGTTTGGGTCTTAACTGTCGTGAGGTCAAAAACTCTATTTTATGTAAAGTTACTTTCGTGAGTGATATTTTTAAGCATGAGAGCGTATGACAGCTTAATGGGGTCTTAACTTTACTTTGGATAAGATATTTCTAATCACCCTTAACGCCGAGGAATATTAGTTTGCGTCACTCGTATAACCGCGGTGGCTGGCACGAGATTAACCAACTCTTTATAACTTTGATTGACTCAAGCTTGCGCTTATGGAACAATGTTTATCACTGCTGAATTCCCTTGAGGGTGTGGCTGAGCGAGGTGTTATGGGCTGCTTTGGAGTGCGCCTGATACCAGCTCCTAATTAGATGTGTAGGCTGATTAGGGCGTTCTCACCGGAATGCTGAGACTTGCATGTGTAAGTCAAGTTATAACTAATATTGAGGCTAGGACCAAACCTTCATGCCTGTGAAAAAGATTAATTTTTATCTTAGCATCTTCAGTGCCATGCTTTGAGTTAAGCTACACTAGC